GGGGGTAGGTCCCGTTGAGTTCTTAAGAATTAGAATATTTTTCGTCTAAATGGCAAAACCCCATTCCATTTTTCTGATGATGTTTTTGAAAAATGCAGTTGATTGATCCATCCGCCCGTTGCTCGATAGTATCTATCGATACTTTCAAAGTAAAGTTAGAAGAAAGAAGAAATCACTCAATTTCCTAGATGACATACTATCCTCAAATAATAATAAAACCTTAGTATTTTTTTGTATCTCATCAAAAATGGAAATTTTTCTAAGTTTATTGAAGAAGTTCTATTTACTCAATAAACCTCGCTCTCTTTTGTTTGCCCACTATTCTACTATTCTATTTTATATTAAATAATATAATATATATAAAAAAGTTCTGATATTTTTTTTTATAAAAAAGTTCTGATATTTTTTTTTTGAAAAATTCAAAACTTAGACTAGTAATCTTTGACGAACAGGATAAAGAATCTTTTTTTTCTTTCGACACAAGAAAGAGATGTGGAAAATTCCTTTTCTTGTGTCGAATACTAGGAAGATGAATAATCGTCCCTATAATTTTGTGTTCCACGCATTTATCCGTTCTATTCCCCGCTTACTTATGTCTAGTATCTAGTCGAATTTTATTCGATTAGAATAGAAAACACTATTAATGTATTTTATGACATTGAAATGTGATAATAGTAACATAATCATACCACCCCAATTTGGATTCAAAAAAAGTAAAAAGTCTTCTTCACAATCTACATACTATGACTAGGAATGCAGTACAAGGAATGAGTATAAAAAAGCAAAAGGCTTTTCATAATATCCATTTTTTATCATAAAGAGTCGTCAAAAATAATTTTGTTATTTTTACGTTATGAGCTCAATGTCGATAAATCCGCGAGTCTAGAAATTCATTTCTGACAATTGAACCTTCTCGAACTGTTTCTTTTTAAGAACCAAAAATATTTGTGCCAAAATAACAGATGCCAAGAAGAACAAAAGGCCTTGGACACGTAAGGGATCTTGAAGTACTATTTCTGCATCTCCCTGACCAAATCCGCCCACATTAGGATTACTCGTCAACGGTTGATCCAATTTGATAGATTCGCCTTCTGAAACAAGAAGTTCTGGCCCTGGAGGGATAATATCAACCACTTGACGTCCATCCGATGCATCCGCTATGGTTATTTCGTAACCCCCTTTTTCTTTTCGTATTATTTTACCTACTATACCTGCTGATGTAGCATTATAAACTGTATTGTTACTTTTGCTCCCGTCGGGATAAATCTGACCCCTTCCCCTGTTTCCGCCTACATATATAGGATATTTTAAGAAGTGAACCTCTTTCGTAGTAGCGGGGTCCGGGGAAAGGATAGGAAAGGTTATTTCACTATATTTCTGACCAGGAACGGGGCCTATCACAAGAATATTTTTTTTATTGGGGCGATAGCTCTGAAAAGACAGATTGCCTATCTTTTCTTTTATCTCGGGGGAAATCCGATCAGCAGGAGCTAATTCAAAACCCTCTGGTAAAATAAGAACAGCCCCTACATTCAAAGCACCCTTTTTACCATTAGCAAGAACTTGTTTTAGTTGCATATCATAAGGGATTCGAACAACTGCTTCAAATACAGTATCTGGAAGTACCGTTTGTGGAACTTCAATATCCACGGGCTTATTAGCTAAATGGCAATTGGCACATACAATACGACCAGTCGCTTCTCGCGGATTTTCATAACCCTGCTGTGCAAAAATGGGATATGCACTTGAAATGGATGGCCGAGTTATGATATATATCATGAGCGATACGGAAATGGATCGAGTAATTTGTTCCTTTATCCAAGAAAAAGTCTTTCTAGTTTGCATGGTCCAACCATTGAGCCCAAAAATGTCTACAATAAATTTGGTAGGTCGCTAACCTAGTTCCCTATCTGCAATTCTGCTATTTACTGGAATAATTTTACTGGAATAAATAATATTAATATATATTAATATATAGAATAAATCTTTGGGATGGGTAGAAAAATAAAGAGTAAGTATGATTTTACATGCTTTGCTTCTGTACAACTACAAAGTAAGAAACGTTAGAATTGAATTGGATTAATATCAGTAGATCCTTTATTTAATCATTCATTGAATGATAAATCACTACAAGTGACGGAGAAACACGATTTAAATAACGAAAAATCCAAAATTTAAATAGAGTATCTAGAATGACTGGAAAAGTAGAAACAAGACCAGATATAATTTGATCATTATGAGCAAATCCAAAATCTTTGTAGACAAAGCCAATCATTAGTTCCCAACCATGGGGCGAATGGAATCCGATACATAAATCTGTTAATAAAAGAATCGAAAAAGCCTTTATTGTGTCACTTAAGTTATATAGGAATTCCTGAGCCCAAGAGTTAAGAATAACAAGTTCTTTATTACCCAAAATTGAATAACCACTTAGAATAACGAAACAGATTATATTTGTCAAGAAGTGCAAAATCGTATGGATATGATCCTCATTGTGTATCTTGATTAATTGGAGCGTTTCTTTGTGGATTCCTATACGAAGGTTTTGTAGATGTGTCTCCGAGTATTCCTTGATCATTTCCTCCAAAAGAAAGATTTCCTCCAATTCTATGAATTTTTCGAGAATATTTTTTTCTTGAATATCATTCAAAAAAATTTCAGATTGCCTAGTATTCCACCAATAAGTAACCCAAGATTCCAGACTTTTATTAAATGAGAGAGAAATCCACCAGGGCAAAAATACTACAGATGCAAGATATAAAAGAGGGTTGAATGCTTTCTTTTTTGACATTTTTTCATTTCGTCTATGAATTTTTAATGAACCGACCTCATTAGTTGACTCTACGCCATCCAATATTTCTCTCATGCATGAGTTCTATTACAAAGTATCGAACTTATGAATCTATTCACTGTTTTGTTTTGTGGTTGTTACGTTACGTATACGTCTTCTTTGACTAGAAAGAATGAGCGTTATGAAGAAACTTCAGTTAAGTTATGGTATAGAAAAGGGGGACTCTTTAGTTTTTCCTTACTGCTGAGAAAGCATTCACTCTCTCAGCTCATTTCTCAAAATACTTCAATCGGTACACGCAAGAAATAGGCCAATTCGGCAGCTTTTTGTTCGATTTCCCGTGGAGTAACATTCTCATCAGTACGAGTCAAGGGAATGGCCCCCTGGCCTCTGATATCCATATAAAGGACACGGCGAGCATAAATACCTTCTTTAACTTCTATTCTGACGGACTGAATATCCTTTATAGGGAATCGGAGGAAGATGCGACGATTTTTTCCAGGGAATCCCCAACGAAAAATACACACCATTCCTTCTTTTCTATCGAATCGATCATAACCACCCCCTACATGCCACGAAATTGTGCACCACAAATAGGAGCTAATAAAGAGACCCGCGATCCCATAGAAAGACATCACAATCCCTTGTGGAAAAAAAAGGATTTGCTGAGACGGAAATAAAGATATCAAGTTTCTCCCAAGATAACTGGAAGTTCCAACCAATAAGAATCCTAATGAACCTAAAAAAAGGATAATGGCCCAGCAGAAATTACTTGTTTTTCGCGACCCCGTTATAGGTTGTATCCATATATGTTCTGATCGACAACTCATACTTGATCTGGTTTCGTTTTATTGGAATTGAGAGAATACCCTAGACTTTACTCTTTTTGTTTCCGAAGTAACTCTCATCAACTAGTACTAGTTTGATGTGAACCTTTAAGAGTAATTTATCAAATTGGTTAGATCTAAAATAAAAAAAAAATACCCTTCGTATGATCCCATCAATATACATATATCAATATACATATAGATGTACCGATTTTACAGTTCAGCCATCCGGCGATCCTGAGATTTTTTCAAATAGATAGAATTCCTTTACCCCCATATCATCTTTCTACAGGCCAAAGAGCCCCTTTTCGACGGAAACGCCGCATGTTATACCTTCTTTTCTTACACTAAATAGGTATCTGCGTTATGATACAAGTCTTAGTTTTGAAAAAAAAAAATGGATCAGAGTTGGGCCCATCAGATCTAAACAGTCTTATTTTTTTGAACATGAAGAAATAAAGAAGCCATTGCCATTGCCGGAAATACTAAGCCTACTAAAGGCACCAAAACAGAGGGAAAGTCGAAAGTTGTCATATAAAGAAAGGATACCTCAATTTACTATTTGTACCTGTTATTATTTATATTAATAAAGATAAAGATTAGTATAAATCTAAGTATATATCTAAGTGAGTATAGAAGGTACAAAAGCATATATCATATCTATAGTTTCTATATTCTAGAATTCTATATTTGGATTATATATACATATTTTTATTTTCCTAGAATTTAACGAAAATAAGAATTCACTATTTTTCTTGTTGATAGAGGCCTCTTAACTGAATTAGTAATCAAGAATATAGATAAAAAGGAGTTATCCACAACTTTTGATTTCTTTTTACAATTTAGATCTTATGTCAACAAAGAAACCCCATTCATATTCGTTTTACTTGGATTCTGATAAACTAACTATTTGTTTGCTACAAATAAAAAAGGAACTTAATGCTCTATTGAATTTTGATTCAAAGGAAAGAAAGCGTGGAGCTGAAATAACTCACTCAGAACGCTTTTTAAAGGATTACGTGGTACGATTAGATCGAATAAGCCCTTCTGGAATAAATATTCAGCCGCCTGTGAACCTTCAGGTACTGTTTTATTCAATGTTTGTTCAATTACTCTTTTACCCGCAAATGCAATATAGGCATTGGGTTCGGCAATAATGATATCTCCCAACATACCAAAACTCGCAGTTACCCCCCCTGTAGTAGGAGATGTAAGAATTGGTACATAGAATAACTTTTTATTTGATTGATAATCATATAAAGCAGAAGATATTTTAGCCATTTGCATTAAACTCAAACTTCCCTCTTGCATACGCGCCCCCCCGGAAGCACATACTATAATAAGAGGGAGAAATTTGTTAGTAGCGTACTCAATCAAACGGG